TTATTCTGAGAGGCCATGTCATAGGATAACCCTACAACTGAAATAGATATGGAAAGAGTAAATATTCGCTCGCGAAAGTTTTGATTTTTTTATTTTATTGGATTTCTAAATTTTGATAGATCCAATATAATATGATAATAAAAAAGACAAAACAAAATAAATACTCGTTATAATAAAACGAAATTCTATTATTATTATCTATTATCTCTAACTAATCTATAAAATAATTATCTATAACTATAAATAAATAGAAATTGAATACATGTTTAGTTTTATATAAACTATCAAAACAAGATATACAAATTTCTAATAGATTAGATATTAGATAAAATCTCAAAGACTCCCACGATTCAGTATATTATTCATTAAATACATGTATACCATGTTATAATTATTATTTTTCATTCGCGAGGAGCTGGATGAGAAGAAACTCTCATGTCCGGTTCTGTAGTAGAGATGGAATTGAAATTGAAAAAGAACCATCAACTATAACCCCAAAAGAGCCAGATTCCGTAAACAACATAGAGGAAGAATGAAAGGAATATCTTATCGAGGTAATCGTATTTGCTTTGGTAGATATGCTCTTCAGGCACTTGAACCCGCGTGGATCACGTCTAGACAAATAGAAGCAGGGCGGCGAGCAATGACACGAAACGTACGCCGCGGCGGAAAAATATGGGTACGTATATTTCCAGACAAACCTGTTACAGTAAGACCCGCGGAAACGCGTATGGGTTCCGGTAAAGGATCTCCCGAATATTGGGTAGCTATCGTTAAACCGGGTAGAATACTTTATGAAATGGGTGGAGTAGCAGAAAATGTAGCCAGAAAGGCTATTTCAATAGCGGCATCCAAAATGCCTATACGAACGCAATTCATTATTTCGGGATAAGAATGTATAACCAAAGAAAAGAAATCTTTTGAATGAAAAAAAAAAAAAAACAAAATTATAGGTTTCTTTTTTTTTTTGTTTTGGACAAACAATATTTCTTTTTTTACTTAGCCCCTTCGCAGTGAAAGAGCAAATAAAAAAAAATGATATGATTCAACCTCAAACCCACTTAAATGTAGCGGATAACAGCGGGGCCCGACAATTAATGTGTATTCGAATCATAGGAGCTAGTAATCGACGATATGCTCATATTGGTGACGTTATTGTTGCTGTAATCAAGGAAGCAATACCAAATACACCTCTAGAAAAATCCGAAGTGATCAGAGCTGTAATTGTACGTACTTGTAAAGAACTCAAACGTGACAACGGTATGATACTACGATATGATGACAATGCTGCGGTTGTTATTGATCAAGAAGGAAATCCCAAAGGAACTAGAATTTTTGGTGCGATCGCACGGGAATTGAGACAGTTAAATTTCACTAAAATAGTTTCATTAGCACCTGAAGTATTATAAGTCTAATAAAACGGAGACTCTAATGCTATTATAGCATTTGAATAAAATATGAATAGAGTAAACTAGATTCATTAGTAAATTTGTCTCACGCATATATCTTTAACAATTCATAAAATAGAAAGAAAAAAACATGTTGATTATATCAAAGTTCGGGGGTAACAATAATTTTAATTTATCATGGGTAAAGACACTATTGCTGATATAATAACTTCTATACGCAATGCTGACATGAATAGAAAAGGAACAGTTCGAATACCATCTACTAACATCACCGAAAACCTTGTTAAAATACTGTTAAGAGAAGGTTTTATTGAAAATGTGAGGAAACATCAGGAAAACAACAAATATTTTTTGGTTTTAACCCTACGGCATAGAAGGAATAGGAAAGGTCCATGTAAAACTGTTTTAAATTTAAAACGGATCAGTCGACCCGGTCTACGAATCTATTCTAGTTATCAACGAATTCCTAGAATTTTAGGTGGGATGGGGATTGTAATTCTTTCTACCTCTCGGGGTATAATGACGGACCGAGAGGCCCGACTAGAAGGAATCGGCGGAGAAATTTTGTGTTATATATGGTAAGCTTTCTTATATCCAAATTAAGATATGGAACTTTACTATTTGTGAAAAAAAAAGATAAAGAACGGGTTTCTATTCTCACTCTCCTCTTACATTAGTTAATACTTCAAGGAGGTTTTACCGCGAATGAAAAAAGAAAACTGGATTCATGAAAGTTTAATTCCTGAATCACTTCCGAATGGTATGCTTCGGATTCCTTTAGATAATGAAGATCGGATTCTAGGTTATGGTTCAGGAAGGATTCAACGTAGTTTTATACGTATACCAACGGAAGATAGAGTAAAAATTGAAAGAAGTCATTATGATTCAACCAAAGGGCATATAGTTTCTAGACTCCGAAACAAGGATTCAAACGATTAGGTGGTTTTTTTTTTTTCAACTTCAATATTCCTTTCGGAGGGATACAATTCGAAAGTTTCAAATTTCCAGAAACTTATTTTCTTCAAATAAGTAAATTTGAAATTCAGTTAAGGAATGACAAATATGAAAATAAGGGCCTCCATTCGTAAAAT